ATTGAAGTATAAAGTCATATCCCTTTTTGAATAGGTTTACTTTTATGTTATTTCGTACTGTACATTTCCTTTGTTTGTGAGATCATTTTCTCACGAGAGGTAATGAAAAGAGTTATAGAATGGATTTTTTTTACCTATGCCTAGATCGCGGATAAATGGAAATTTTATTGATAAGACCTTTTCAATCGTAGCCAATATCTTATTACGAATAATTCCGACAACTTCAGGAGAAAAAGAGGCATTTACTTATTACAGAGATGGTGCGATTTGATTATTTTGACTTTACCGCTCTCGGCCTTAGGAAAAAGACACATGATTCGGAATAAAAAAAAAAACTATTGAAATAAAAATAAATCGACGCTGGTTGAAGGTGAAGTTTATAACATAAAGCAATTCCTTCTGTCGTGTATCCCCGATTAATGCAACCTCAGATGCTTGAATTGTTGATTCTAGTATTAAGCGAAAGGTTAGACCTATAGATCATCGATCTGTATTGCGGTTCAATCCTACTACACTAGTATCAATAGGCGGCATAGAGGAAGGAGCACTACGCGTAGAAATCAACAAAACAAAAACTTTGTTATAAGTTATAAAGCGCTCCTTTTCCTTATCGGGATCGGGAAAAAAAGAAATGGTTGGGACAACAAACATCCATCTCGTTCGTACTTTGGATACCCATATAACCATCGAAGACTGTTGAAGTGACTAATTCCTGGAAATTTAAAGGCGTCGAGAACAAAGAAATTGTTGGAGTTTACATTTTTATCTAGTACCAGCACGCTTGATGTTAAGAAAGGGTCTTTTGCAAGAAGGTTGGCTAGAGATTTCTTGTAAAAACATTAGCCCCGCTGAGTTCATAATGACAATATTTCGCCCTTTAATTCCACGGATTCTGGATTATTTTCATTATGCACATAAAATAAAGGAGGAGCCGTATGAGGTGAAAATCTCACGTACGGTTTTGGAACGGAGAACCTTTTGAACTGAATGACGACCGTAACGAATGTCGGCTCAATCCGAAGGTAATTATGCGGAAGCGTTACAGAATTATTATGAAGCTATGCGACTAGAAATTGATCCCTATGATCGAAGCTATATACTCTATAACATAGGCCTTATCCACACAAGTAACGGAGAACATACGAAAGCTTTAGAATACTATTTTCGGGCACTAGAACGAAACCCGTTCTTACCACAAGCTTTTAATAATATGGCTGTGATCTGTCATTACGTGCGACTATCTCCACTATAGAAAGAAATAAAAGGAAAGGGCAAATACGACAATAAAGACTAAAAAAAGCAGGATTTCTACATATTGCATCGTCCAAAAAACGATTTTTATCAGCTGTAGCAAAGAAAGAAACTTCGAAATATGAAGAAATATATATATATGCCTAAATATTTTATTCTATGGATAAAAAATCTAATTGATAGCGGAAGCACCGTAAAGATCAATTTACAAGGTTTGGGCGATACAAAAAGAACTGCTTATTTATCTCATTTTATGAGATAAAAATTAGGAATCAACTTATGTAATAGAGCCGATCCCCTAAGGTATTGAGCAGCGGTGTAGCATCAGATCCCAAGGAGAGTAAGTCTTTGTTTTATGAGGAAGAAGTCTTTTTCAAGGATTCTATATAAATATAAATTTCTATATAATATGAAAACGAGATAGTTACCTTTCAGAAAATTCTAATGAGGGTTTCAAAATGCCTATACTTTTTTTCTGAAGGTAGGAGAAAAGATAAAACTGATTATTAATTGAATCAAAAGTCAAGTTTGAAACTCATGTAATTAACCTCTTTTGGTTTTGTTGGTTAACGTTAACCTGAGAAAAATCAAATAGATCTATGAGAAATCCCATTCAGTTAGATATAGATATATAGTGGGGCTCGGGTAGACGCCAAAAGAATTGACTGCCGAGCCGTATGAGTTAGAAAACTCTCAAGTACGGTTCCAAGGGAAGGAATTGACCGCCTATTCCGACCGTGGAGAACAGGCCATTCGACAGGGGGATTCTGAAATTGCGGAGGCTTGGTTTGATCAAGCCGCTGAATATTGGAAACGGGCTATAGCGCTTACTCCTGGGAATTATATTGAAGCGCAGAATTGGTTAAAGATCACGAAGCGGTTCGAATAAGAACTCTCTTTTTTTATTCTCATCAATTAGATTATCGCTTTGTTTATTTTCATTTTTATGAAATTTTATTTATATAAAAAATTTATTTATATAAATAAATAGAAATTATATAATATATATTAATATCAATTCAAATTTTTGAATTTGTTTGAATATTAATTCTTTGTATTCTTTGCTTTTGTTGGCCCCGTCGGTCAAATAAAATGGATCGTTTCTATGGGAAGAACCAATCAAAGAATTTTTCATTATATCTTTTTCTAAAATCGTTCTATTTCATTGGTATTTCGTAGGTATAAATGTTACACGGATATACCACGGATATAGCATATAAAAGAATACCTTTTTTTTTTTCTGATATTC